AATTGACGAACAACCAATACCTATATTAGTGTTTAGTAGTGTTGAATAGAAATCTAAATGGGGCGTGGCCAAGTGGTAAGGCAACGGGTTTTGGTCCCGCGACTCGGAGGTTCGAATCCTTCCGTCCCAGGGCCCTCCAATTCTATCAGAATAAAGATTTTTTTGTTCTATTTAAAATCTTCTGTTTAAGAGTGTAATGTTTATTTAATAGTTCCTTGTTTCCGATTTCTAATGATTCATAAAAGAAGAATATCTTTTACTTTCTTTCTCATAAAACGAATTGAGTGCCGATGACATACAGAATAAATTTGTGATCCGGGTGGGATAGTAATATGGATTAATGTATAATTAAAAAAGAAAACAGGACGGGCTGTCCTGTGTATGCACGGCTTGCTCAACTTCATATTGAAGTTAGTTACTTAGAAAACTTTACATCCTATAATTCATTTAATTGAATTATCAATGCAATGCTGCATTCTGAATCGAAATGCGAAAATCCCCATATTCCTTAATTTCTTTTATATTTAGATTCTTTGATCTCTAAAGAAAAAAATGGGGTAACTAATTCTATGTTTGATGCTGAATTCTGAACAGTAGGAAGTTCTTGTCTTGGTACTAATTTAATTACATCACTGGGATGAAGGCTCCAAAAACTTGTTTGGGATAAAAATAGGAACAAAACAAGTAAAAAAAAAGTATGCAACTGTTTGTCTTTTCGCTTATACAAGATTGTCCAGCATACTGTAAGCACATCCTTTTTTTATCTATCTAGCTGGGTGAAATCATTGATGATTCAATTGGGTTTTTACGGGAAAACTTGATTCAAATAAATGATAATGATGTCGAAGTAGTACATTTTTAAAATTCAAAAATTTGAATCACTCTCCTTGGTATTCGAAGAAGTGTGAAATTTCGAAATCTATTCCTATCGAGAAACTTCCCCCTCCCCGGTCATTGGACTAGCCTATTTGGTTAATGAGTATATTCATTCTGTTCCGGTATTGGAAACCCGATTAAAGACCCTTCTTTAGTTTTAGTTTAATTGTTCGATAAAAAAAAAAAGAATTGGATTTTTCATGATTGATCTGTCTTGAACAATCTGTTGACGATGCAGATTGAAAGAAGAATTCGTTTATTTGTATTCTTTATAAATTGTTTAATTCATAATTTATATGTAATATGGGGTTAATAAACTTATATATGTAATATGGGGTTAATAAACTTAAATTCTTGTTGAGACTTCTCCAGAAAAAATACCCATACATAATAAAAAAATAAAGTTCTGTATTATTATGTATGTATCGATTGAGCCAATGATTATTCATGATTCCATATTGAATCAATTCCATACCGGTTCCAAACTAGAGGAATGTTATGGTAAAACTTCGTTTAAAACGATGTGGTAGAAAGCAACGTGCGACTTGAAGGACATGATCGGTTGTGGATTCTTACATCCACCATTTTTTATATAGGAATTATGAGGTGCTCTTGGCTCGACATAGTTTGTTCTGTTCTACTAGAACCCCCATTTGGTTGGGTTGTGAGTTAAAGTAAATGGTACACGATGGAGCTCGAGCAGAAAAGATGAATTTCTCAGAGGTAAGGATCTAGGGTTAATGTCAATCAATAAGTTGGAACAACTTCGTAAGCATATCTTCGATATAGAAATGGAAAAGATTCCATTCTAACAAAATTTCCTTTTGGATTTGAAACTTTTGTTGAAATTGGGAAAACTATTTCGACCAAAAGTGTATCACACGGGAATCAACCATTCATATGATTTTTCGATAGTCAATAAATCACAAAAGGTATGTTGCTGCCATTTTGAAATGATTAAGGATCACCGAAGTAATGTCTAAACCCAATGATTCAAAAACAAAGATAAACGATCTTGGAACAAGAAAACGCCATTTTCAATTGTCTCAACAACTTGAGCAGAATAAAATAAGGAATAACAAAATGGATTCTAAAATGAGACAAAAAAATGGGTTAAAGACAGCTCAATAAATTAAATGCTAAGGACTCAAGATTTTCCTTTGAACTCTTTGAGAATTATCCTATCCAACTTGAGTTATAAGTACGAATGATTTTATTCTTTTCGGTTTTTTCGGGAAGTGAAGAATAAAAAAATGAATAAAATCTAAAATCATAGTTTAATTGAATTTATGATTTTATGAATCCATTTGCCACTCTAGTTATATATTATGACATAAATTAGAATCATTCTTTCTCGAGCCGTACGAGGAGAAAGCCTCCTATACGTTTCTAAGGGGGGAATTGTTGATCTATATCTATCCCACTGAGCCATCTATCGAATCGTTGCAATTGATGTTCGGTCTCGAAGAGAAGGAAGAGATCTTCGGAAAGTGGGTTTTTACGATCCAATAAAGAATCAAACTTATTCAAATGTTCCTGCTATTCTATATTTCCTTGAAAAAGGCGCTCAACCTACGGGAACCGTCCATGATATTTCAAAGAAGGCAGAGATATTTAAGGAACT